TTTTTTTTTCAATAAAAAAACCAATACTGATTGTATCCATTTTTATTTTCTTATATCATTAAGGAAACGCAATTTGAGATTCAAATTTACGAATCATTCATGAATTATATAATTATATAAATTATATAATAGTTAACGGTTCCAGTTTGTGCTGAATTTTTTCTTTTATGACTGAAAAATCCAAATTTTGTTTTTCACTAGAAAAGTAAGGGAAATTTTTAGAGATTGTATGGTTTTAAGATACTATACAATCAATCGAAGGGATGGATCCAACTCAAACAAAAAAGAAAGATTTCTTTTAGAAAAGGAATTAAGGAAAACGGGATTAAGATTCAAAATACAAGTACAATAAATTAAGAAGACAAAAGGATAATTTTTTGATAGATTTTGATTTGGTATCGTTTTGGCGGCATGGCCGAGCGGTAAGGCGGGGGACTGCAAATCCTTTTTCCCCAGTTCAAATCCGGGTGTCGCCTAATCACCAAAAGAATTGACATACCTTCTTCTGTTTTGCTGATAGAATTTTGGAAATTTTTCCGGCGGAAGCAAACGGAGGAAACTGATAAATCGTGATAGTCCTTCCATTACTAACGGAGTGTCTACGGGCCGGGTTTTGAATTAGATTGGATAGCAGGACGGAAATCAAATTCCGTTTTTAGTTGCGGAAAGGCCAGAAGATACTCTGTATACATATTCATCAAAGTCTTTGAGTACTCCGGCATTCAATCAATATTAATTCGATTGAATGAGTAATTGGCTTTTACTTAATATACCTTTTATACCTTATATACTATACCTTTTTTCTTTTTTCGTTAACCCCTAGTCAAGAACAGAACATAATAGGGCGTCCTCCGATTGTTTCATAGAGACAATAAGGGACGGTAAGGATTAGATCAAAACAAAATGGGAAAGAAATAGGGTATGGGTTGGGTAGTGATCTACCTTTCTTCTATTTTTTTAGACTTTTTACTTAACTTAATGAAGGACAACAAAAGAAAGAATAGATTTTTAGTATTTCTACATATTAGTAGCATTTCTTTGATACTTCCAAGGGGGTCTCCGCATATTTTGCTTGTGCTTAATCTTTTCTGATTATACTAGAAATCTTATAAGACCCCTTATAAGTTAGAGTTGGATTTATTGGATTGTTTCATCAACGACGTTAGGTCAGAATTTTTGACTCTGCGCCAGTGATTCCACTATTATTTATTAGTGAACAATAATTCAAGAATTCCTTCATAGATAGGGGACATAATTCACATGGATATAGTAAATCTCGCTTGGGCTGCTTTAATGGTAGTCTTTACATTTTCCCTTTCACTCGTAGTATGGGGAAGAAGTGGACTCTAGAAGTACTACTAATTGTAATTGAGTTTAGGAATTAAACTGGATCCATTTTTTTTTTATAAATCGTTCAGTTCTGAAAAGCTTTTTTTAGTTGAAATTTCATTATTTCAACACTATTTCAATTTAAAATTCAATTTTTAAATTGAAATAGAAATAAAAAAATATCTGCATTTCAAATATTTCCGTGTTTGTATTTCGAAAGTAAAAAGAATACAAAGTAAAAGAAATACAAATGGTAGTAAATTTATTCCAACTGAATTCTTGATCAATTTTCTATTTCGATGAACCTACTCTTACTAAAATTAGATATGGACCGTGAGGAAGAGTTGCACTTTTTTTATTTTACTTTTTTGTTTCCCTTTATTCAAAGAGAAAATAGTTCTGTTATTACATTACGTAGATACACATTTTCTATCGGAAACAACACAGACATAGTAGTTCTCTAACGAGATACTACACAGACTAAAATATTGTATTGTCTTGGGCGAGTCACATATTGCGCACTTCCCGTTTGTTTTAATATTTTGGAAATTTTATTTATGTTGTACTTGTTTTATTGAACTCACTGTTCAAACGTTAAAAGAGGTTTACTAATCCTTTCCCCCCCTTTTTTGAAATCCGAAGAAGTTTCCATAGATCATATGTCAACTGATCGATCAATGACTTCTTCGTCGGAATGCTAATAAAAAGATTACTTTATTTTCTTTTATTATACCCATCGAAGAGGCTTGATTCTTTTGATCGGGATTCATATTGAAAATAATCAGCAATCCAGGAATTAGAATCGTACGAGTCGCTTTTCAATTATTTCAAATTGATTGAAATCAACACAAATTAAATACAAGACAGATGGATAAAGCAAAGAAATAGAATTGGGGGGCACTATATACATTATATATAATATGTAATTGATATCGATATATACCAATATATAGGAATATGACGATACTATTGTAGATTGATCTCTATTAAATTAACCCGGATTCCAATACACCTTATATACACTACAATAACAATAGTAGATAGTATGGTAGAAAGATTCAGATATTTCTTTCTACCATACTATCGTATTTCATAGAATACGGCTAATTCTAGTCTGCCCATTTCATTTAAGACGCGAAATTTGAATCCCTTTCTTCTCTTCAATTATTGATAAGAACTAAAAAGTCAAGTTTAATTCAAATTAATCACCTTGGCTGACTGTTTTTACGTATATTATAAGTAAAAAAGCGGTAGGAACTAGAATAAACAGTGCAGTAGCAATAAATGCGAGAATATTTACTTCCATAATCTCATTGTTTCATTTTTCTTTAATTCGCAATAACTCGGGAGTTAATCCCATAGAGATAATAAATCTTTCGCTTGTAAATTCAATGGGATGAATTACATCTTGATGATATCGAATCGGATCAATATCATGAATAACAATATCTGCACTATCAAATCAACTCATCGTCAAGAATTGAATAGTATAACATAGGAAGATCTTTTATCCATACCGAACTCCAAATTTTATTCCTGATCCAACCAATAATAATAATTCCTTTTTTTTATTTAGCATTCTTTTTCATTCTTTCTTTTCTATCACCTACCGCCCTCTTTGTACAACCATCTGATGAAGTATCATTGAACCACCCTTACACTTACCATTGATTCTAAACAACCCCCAACAAACAATAGAAGCTAAAAAAAAAAAAAAAGGAAGAAGTTCGAAACTTATTTTTTTACTGATCTAATCTTCTTGGAAAACAAAAGAAGGGTGATAAAGACGAGTACAAGTTTCGGTATAAAAAAATCTAATATTCCATCAAATTAACTATTTTATTTATTTTTAGCTAAAAATAAATAAAGTTTGTTCTTTCAAGGAAACCCCTTAATAAAAAAATTGCACCCCCCCCCCCTAATAAAAAAGCGATCCCTGAAAGTATTCTATTCCAATAACTATGTTAAAGTTATTTTATATCGTGCAAATTCCATTTATATATGTACTTCCGGGAAACATACAGTACTCTACTCTATTCGACAGATCAGGAGTAATCGAAAAAGCCATACCCAGTGCAGTATGGTATCTCTTGGAATCCTGAATCTGATGCTACCAATAATTGTCCTAATCCACATATGTCTATCTCCCATCAATCGAATCAGTACTAGTCAAAGAAATGGAAATTCCCCCATTGCTGATAAATGTGAAATAAAAAAGAAAAAAAAATAAAGAAGAGGGATTGCCGTTGGGAATGAAATTCTACTTACTTTCTTTCACAAAAAATCTTTCACAAAAAATAGAGAGCGGAATTGATATATTTTTTTATTGGATCCGTCGGGACTGACGGGGCTCGAACCCGCAGCTTCCGCCTTGACAGGGCGGTGCTCTGACCAATTGAACTACAATCCCAAGTAAATACCATAATAAAATAAAGTATTATGTATACATATTTTTATGATTTTATTCTAACCCTTTCAATTTAGAATTTAGATTCAAATTGGCGTGTTGTAACAGAGCCATGAGTGATATATTGATACCCATATGGGTATGCGCTTTAATGAGAACGACCTGGATTACTAGTAATCCTTTCGTTATTGCCAAATAAATGGGATAATTACTCTTTCAATGAAAAAGGGTTTTTTCTTTACCCCTTTCCTTAGATTTTATTTTAGACTTACAGATCCTAATTTGTTGGAAAAATAGAGTAAATAAATAGTGCTATAGATATATCAGAGAAGAAAAATTCTCTTCCGTATTGGGGGATCGGGCATTTCTGGAGAGCACAAAATGGGTTATATGATACCATTTCGTGGTAGATCGGCGAATTTTTGGGCCGAGCTGGATTTGAACCAGCGTAGACATATTGCCAACGAATTTACAGTCCGTCCCCATTAACCGCTCGGGCATCGACCCAGGAAGAATAAATTCCAGGCTTATTGATAATCCATGATCAACTTCCTTTCGTAGTACCCTACCCCCAGGGGAAGTCGAATCCCCGCTGCCTCCTTGAAAGAGAGATGTCCTGAACCACTAGACGATGGGGGCATACCATACTTGCAGGATCGCCATCATACTATGCTCATAGTATGAACAGTTTTTTTAAATTGTCAATAGAATAGAATGGTATGACTCGATACGGAGGATCTTTCCATCTTTCACGATTCTATAGCATTTTTTTCCGCCAATAATTTAGTTCATAATTTAGTTCCGAGACTGCGCCAAATTTCTTTATCAATCATTCAATGAAATATGTTGGATCTCTGTTAAATTAGTGGGTACATGTATGAATCAAATGAATTTCGTTATGATGTCAATTAGGATCGGAAACAATTCATTGTATTGCTATTTATCAAATCCAATATCAATAAACCGTTTTATTTTACCTATATTCACTAGTATATCCTCCCCTAGAATTTTATTTACCGGACAAGTCAAATTTTGCATTTCTGAACGAACTGTTATACGTATAAGATATAGTCTTATATGTACATATATTATAATAAGTATATATACTAAACTCATAGTGGCTGGTAACTTTATTCAGGAATTGAATCAAACAAGCCCTTTTAACTCAGTGGTAGAGTAACGCCATGGTAAGGCGTAAGTCATCGGTTCAAATCCGATAAGGGGCTTTGATTTTTTCATAAATCAAAAAACTCCGGCGGTAGTA